AAGAACTTACTATGTTATACTACTCAAGTCGCGGCGGCGGGTTGATTTGATAGATCAGATATTGCTATTCATGATATTGATACGATTCAAGATCATCGATAGGTAATTCATTCATTGAATTTACAGACGAAAGATTTACCACCTCTAGGGGATTAAATCCCGAGTTATTGCGAATTAAAAAACCGACGAAATTATGGAAGTAAATATTCTTGCATTTATTGCTACTGCACTATTCATTCTAGTTCCTACGGCTTTTCTACTTATCATTTACGTAAAAACAGTCAGTCAAAATGATTAATTCAAATGAATTTTTATGAAACTTTCCTTCCGAATTCTTATCAAAAATTGATGAAGTCAAATGAAAAGGATTTCTAATTTCACGCCTTCATTTAAATAAACTGAGCGGACGAGAATTAGAATTGGCAGTATTCTAAGAGATGGATAGTATAGTAGAAAGATTCATCTATTTCTTTCTACCATACTATCCATCTCTTAGTCAGTTGTAATCTAAAATAAAGCTAAGGGCTTAAGTTTCTGTAGATCAATCTACAACATTCTCTTCATATATGTGTGTATATATTACATATATTGTATGGAATTGACATAACACCCAATTTGCTACATTTATTTGATCTGATCAATCTGAAATACTTCTTATCTTAGTAATTATAATTATTTTTACTAATAAGTAAGAGGAAACCTTACTTAACTTATTTTTAACGCCCGAACCGTGATATGAAGATATGAAATAAGTCGATAAAGCACAAATTGCCTTTCTCAAATTAGAAACCAAACCACCCAATATGCGACCCGCCCGAGGCAAGATCTTATTATTGCATAGTCTCTCGTTAGACAACCACTATCTTCTATATCATTTCTCATCGAAAAATGCGTATACACTTAACAAAAAGACTTCCTCTTTGAACAGTAAAGAGGGAAAGAAATCAAAAAAGGTCCGCCCGGCCTTCTTCTTTATGCATCTATAAAGATAGTAGGAGTCCAACCCCATGGATTGAAAGAGTATGATTCATATCATAGATTACTCCACTGGAGGCCGGTGTCCGATGGGATTCGAAATTCCGAGATTTTTCTTTTAAATAGTCCAAAATACGTTGCAAAACGAGATATAAAACAATCGATACGGTTTGGTTCCTTCCTGTAGTAGTACTTCTAGAGCCCACTTCTCCCCCACACTACGAGTGAAAGGGAAAATGTAAAGACTACCATTAAAGCAGCCCAAGCGAGACTTACTATATCCATGTGAATTATGTTCCCTATCTCTATAAATACGAAAGAATTATTCCATTATTCCTCACTAATAATAGTGGAATTAATGGCGCCGAGTCAAAAAGGGATTATGACCAAACACTATTGAGAAACCAATCCAATAAATTTTAATTGATTATGATTTTGAATCGGGAAAGATTAAACACAAGTAAAACATGTAGTAACATCCCGAGGGAATGGAAACATGTAGGAATAAAATAAATAAAAAAATTTAGGCCTATCCTTTATCTTTATTTTTTTGTTGACCTTCTAGTCAAAACAGAAGGGGAGAAAGTCTATAAAAAAGAGAAATCACTATCTATATCTATTATAGGCTTTTATTTCCTCATTTGATCTCCAAACCCGTACCTCCCCCCGACTATCGTTGTGAAAGCCGGGGCTTGGCCTGGGGTTGGAGAAAAGGGATTATTTCTTTTTGCCCCCTTTACTATATCTATAAAAGTAAATTATTCATCCAATCTAATATTGTCCGAATACCCAGAGATTCTATTGAATTTCCTACCCGGGTCTACAATCTGATTAACAATCTAATCATTAGACACTTCCTTAATAATTAAGGATAGTAGAAAGGAATCGAAAAGTCTTGATAGTCCCTCTACCACAGTAGATTAGAAGAATCCTAGATACGGGCGAGGATTCACAATCTCTTCTTTTAGAAAACCTTCAGACTACATAAACAAAGGACCAACGGCCTGTTTCCTATGCTTCTACCGGAGACAAATTCCGCGAGTTATATCAGTAGAACAGAAGAAAAGAAGAGATTTCGCGTTTTTTGTTAATGTTGATCAGGCGACACCCGGATTTGAACTGGGGAAAAAGGATTTGCAGTCCCCCGCCTTACCACTCGGCCATGCCGCCAAAATGATACAAAATAAATGAAAATTTTCCTGGATTACTAAATTTTTATTGTACTTGCATTTTAACTCCTGTTTTCCTTAATCCTTTTCCTAAAAGAAAGCTTTTTTTTTTGATTGGATTTGAGCCATCCCTTCGGTTGATTGTATAGTATCTGAAAATATACTATGCTAAAAACAGTCTCTCGCTTTTTTCTATTGAGAAATCAAATGTGTATTTTTAGCCGATAAATTTGAACCATTAACTATTGGCTGCTTACTTCGAATTCATGAATGATTCATGAATTTGAATCTCAAAATTGTGTTTTCCTAATGACAAATGACATAAGAAAATAAAAATTGAGACAGAACTAATCAGT